TGTAGATGTTTCTTGGCAATAATTGGGATGGAGAAAATACCAATTCCAATTGAAAATAATGTTAATGCATAAGGAGGGGTTATAAATTTTCTCATTTTCATCCATTAAATAATATTTAATTACTTGAAAAGTCTGTTTTAAATTGTAAAATTGCAAATAGTTCTTTTTCAAAATCTGATTATGAGTTAGTAAATGGAAAAAAGAATAAACATTCACAATTAGAAAGGCTGTTCCTAAAGGACCCAGCGAATTCTTGATTGGAATGATAGGATCTTTTGTAATTTTAATTGATTTTTTTATCCCATTGTGATATTTTCCATCGTTGAATGGACCCATTCGAAAACAATTGAATGATGACAAAATGATGAATGGCTGGAATCCTGTATTTTTATTCAACAACATATGAATAGTTCTTTCATTTTGATTAAGGGGTTGTTGAATTCTTGCCTTGGAATAAATGGAAGAAAACGGATTGATATTGGTGCAATCTGATGCATTATCAGAGAGCAATCCTGAGCCCGATGGATCATTCCTTTTACCAATATATGAAATAGTGGATTTTACCAAGTCGATTCTTAGGAAATGTCGAATCAAACTATTTGCCCTTATTTCAACAAAGGAAGCACGGGCTTCTTGACTCGAAGAACTTTTTTTGTCTTGGTCCCAATTCAATACTAAACAAGTTCGAACTAATTGAATATGAATATTTGTATTAGAAATTCCTCGAATTGGTTTACCATTTCCATAAAGGATATAATTGACAATTCGAAGTTGCACATTATCCCTTTCCTGCAACAGATCGGGGGGGAAAAGCGTTGCTAAAGTTATACCGTCCGTTATTTCATATGTGACGACAGGCCGAACCAAAACAAAATACTTTTTCTTGCTAGGTGTGATCCGTTGAACATAGATCCAATTTTTCCATTTTTTGGATTCCTTGGACTTTTGTTTTGCTGTTTCTGGTGGTATTAAAACGCCGCTATGTCGGGATATCTTATCTGTCTCTCCAGGAAAATGGATATCTCCAGAAAAGATTTTAAGTTCAATTCTTTTTTTTTTTCTCTCAACTCGTACCAACCCGCCTACTCGGCTTCTTATATTTAAAGTAATTTGGGTATCTACCCCAATGATACTATTGTTCCGGACCATTATGGAAGAAGATCCGGTTAAGATATGCACTTCCTCGGGAATGAAAAAAAACCGATCGACTTTCATTTGGTATTTTGGCCTAAATTCCTTACCTCCTCGATACTCAATCAAATCCTCTTTTTTGACGATTGAATGCATTTCTAGAGTCCCATATTTTGTAATGCCCGAACTCTTTCTTCTGTATCGAGGATCGTCGAAATAAGCAAGAATACTATTTCTACGGAAAATACCATTAATGGGGATTTCAATCGAGATACCTGAAGAAGGCATTAGTTCGTTCTCGCGTTCTTGAATCGATTGCAGTGGAATCATGAATCGATTTCTTCGCTTCTTTGAAAATAAATGAGAATTCTGGTATAGAATAGTCGAATCTCTGAGATTACAACAACCAGTAGATATAATTTGACTAAGGTCTGAATAATCCGGAATCTTATCTTCTTTTTTACCCGAAAAATCCGAAGAAAAGAATTTTTGTCTCGATTGATCATCCGTTCCTGAGAGATTCCAAGTAGATCCTCTCTTGACATTGAGAGAACGAGAATGCGCACTCATTTGATCTTGATCCTTGTGGAGCGAAAGTGAGACTAGACTAGATCTGCACGGCCCTCCTAATAATATCCATAAATGACTTGTTTTTGGTAATAAATGAACATTACCGTATGTAAATTCGGGTGCATGATACACATCTGTGCTCCAGTGCATTTCTCCATCTGAGTCAGAATAAATATGTTTTCGAACCTTCTCTTTAAAATTCAAAGTGGATGTTCCTGCGCGAATCTCAGCAATCACTTGTTCTGATTCTACATATTGATCGTTTTGAACTAAAAGAAAACTTTGGGGTGGAATATTTACATTATGTCGAATATCTTCACTCTCAATAGTTACATACAGGTTTATAGAACATCGAAATGCGGGATGTCCATGGCGTGTACGTGTCGGATGAACCAAATCCTCATTGAATTTGATTTTTCCATTAGAAGGGGCTCGCACATATTCTGCAGTACCCCCCGTGAATACTCCGCCAGTATGAAAAGTTCTTAATGTTAATTGAGTACCCGGTTCTCCAATCGATTGGCCCGCAATAATACCTACAGCTTCTCCCAATTCAACTAGGTCGCCATGAGTAGGACTCCGACCATAACATAATCGACAGATCCAAGATGCACTCCTACAAGTAAAAGGAGTTCGAATAACTATTGGTTGTGCTCGAAAGGTTATGAATCGATTTACAAGTCCAATCCCAATGTCTTGATTTCTAGTAGCAATACATCGTGTGCCTATATATATATCATCAGCTAATACACGACCAATTAATGTTTGGATAAAAATCCTTTCTGGCATCATTCCATTT